TTAAAAATAAGCTAAAATAAGCTTTTGGGCTCATACCTCAAAAATAAAGGATAACCCTTTTTTTTAAAATTTTTATAATAAAGTGCCTGATTAAAGGATTATTTTGATAGAGTAAATCAAGTAGAAATTCTACCTTTATTATATTTTATAGAATTAAACTATATCTAATAATATCAAAAATTATTGTGCATCTTACACTAAAATATAATTTTACAATTAGAAACTAATAATTTCTTAAATTACATAAGTAATTATTTTTTATTTATTTTTTATTTAACTCAAATAAAATATTTTTTTTATTTTTTTTATTTTTTAGAACTATAATTTCAATTTCTGCTAACTCTTGATTTGGTTGTTGAATTGGATTAGAAATCAATTTATTAAGATTTATCCCCCTAATTTCAAATTCTAATAATCTATTATCTTCTGAAGCCTCATTAAAATATTTTTTAACTCAATCTATTGCATCAATAAATTTTTTATTTTCAATTTTAATTAAAATAATTTTAATAAAAAATTTTGAAATAAATATTTTTTCTTCAATTATAATTAACTCCTCATTATTAATAAAAATAGGATCAGCCCCATTCCATTTTTGATTCCCTAATATTTCTGAAGGATTATCATGATTTAATAATTTTATTTTAATAACTTGACAAAAAATTACCCCCATAATTTTATTGTCTTATTATTTTAATATAAATTTTTTATATTATATTATTACATTAAATGTTATAATTGGAGCTTTAGGAGGTATAAATCAAACTTCATTACGAAAAATAATAGCATTTTCTTCAATTAATAATTTAGGTTGAATAATATTTTCAATTATAATTAGAGAAAATTTATGAATATTTTATTTTTTTATATATTCATTTTTAATTAGAATTATATTTTTTTCATTCTTTATTTTTAACATATTTTTTATTAATCAATTATTTAATAACAATATAAATTTTATAATCAAATTAAATTTATTAATTAATTTTCTTTCATTAGGAGGTTTACCTCCATTTATTGGATTCCTTCCAAAATGAATTATTATTAATTTTTTAATAATTAATAAATTTTATTTATTAACATTAATTATAGTAATAAGAAGATTAATTGTTATTTATTTTTATATCCGAATTATTTATTCATGTTTTTTATTTAATTACACTAAAATAAAATGATTTAAAATTTTATTAAAAAATAATTATTTTAATTTCATTAATTTAATCTCTTTAATCTCTATTACAGGAATAATTTTTAGAACTTTTTTATTTTTATAATTTAATTTTAAGGTTTTAAGTTAATTAAAACTAATAATCTTCAAAATTATTTATAAAGAAATATTCTTTAAGCCTTAGTAAATAATTTACCCCTTAAAATTTGCAATTTTATATCATTATTGAATATAAGACTTAATAAAAGAGAATATTTCCCGTAAATAAATTTACAATTTATCGCTTAACCTCAGCCATTTTATTTTATTTAAGCGAAAATGATTATACTCTACAAATCATAAAGATATTGGAACATTATATTTTATTTTTGGAATTTGATCAGGAATAGTAGGAACTTCCTTAAGATTACTTATTCGAGCAGAATTAGGAAACCCCGGATCTTTAATTGGAGATGATCAAATTTATAATACTATTGTAACAGCTCATGCATTTATTATAATTTTTTTCATAGTAATACCTATTATAATTGGTGGATTTGGAAATTGACTAGTTCCTTTAATATTAGGAGCTCCTGATATAGCTTTCCCCCGAATAAATAATATAAGATTCTGACTTTTACCTCCTTCCTTAAGATTACTTATTTCTAGAAGCATTGTAGAAAATGGTGCAGGCACTGGATGAACAGTTTATCCTCCTTTATCATCTAATATCGCTCATAGAGGTAGATCAGTAGATTTAGCAATTTTTTCCCTTCATTTAGCAGGTATTTCATCTATTTTAGGAGCTATTAATTTTATTACCACAATTATTAATATACGAATTAATAATATATCATTTGATCAAATACCCCTATTTGTATGAGCTGTAGGAATTACAGCATTTTTATTACTTTTATCTTTACCAGTTTTAGCTGGAGCAATTACTATATTATTAACAGATCGAAATTTAAATACATCATTTTTTGACCCTGCTGGAGGAGGAGATCCAATCTTATACCAACACTTATTTTGATTTTTTGGACATCCAGAAGTTTACATTCTTATTTTACCAGGATTTGGAATAATTTCACACATCATTTCCCAAGAAAGAACAAAAAAAGAAACATTTGGATGTTTAGGAATAATTTATGCTATAATAGCAATTGGATTATTAGGATTTATTGTTTGAGCTCACCATATATTTACAATTGGAATAGATATTGATACTCGAGCTTATTTTACATCAGCAACAATAATTATTGCAGTTCCAACAGGAATTAAAATTTTTAGATGATTAGCAACATTACATGGGACTCAAATTAATTATAGACCTTCAATTTTATGAAGATTAGGATTTGTATTTTTATTTACAGTAGGAGGATTAACAGGAGTAATTTTAGCTAATTCATCAATTGATATTACACTACACGATACTTACTATGTAGTAGCTCATTTTCATTATGTATTATCAATAGGAGCTGTATTTGCTATTATAGGAGGATTTATCCATTGATATCCATTATTTTTAGGATTATCATTAAATCCATATTTATTAAAAATTCAATTTTTTATTATATTTTTAGGTGTTAATTTAACTTTTTTCCCTCAACATTTTTTAGGGTTAGCTGGAATACCCCGACGATACTCAGATTACCCAGATTCTTATATTTCTTGAAACTTAATTTCTTCTTTAGGATCATATATTTCACTTTTAGCTATCATAATAATTTTAATTATTATCTGAGAATCAATAATTTACCAACGAATTACTTTATTCCCTTTAAATATACCATCATCAATTGAATGATACCAAAATCTACCCCCAGCAGAACATTCTTATAATGAATTACCAATTTTAAGAAATTTCTAATATGACAGATTATATGTGATGGATTTAAACCCCATTTATAAAGGATATCCTTTTTTTAGAAATGGCAACTTGATCTAATTTAAATTTACAAAATAGAACATCACCTTTAATAGAACAAATTATTTTCTTTCACGATCATACACTAATCATTTTAATCATAATTACAATTTTAGTTGGTTATTTGATAATAAATTTATTTTTTAATAAATATATTAATCGATTTTTATTAGAAGGTCAATTAATTGAAATAATTTGAACCATTCTTCCAGCTATTACACTAATTTTTATTGCTTTACCATCACTACGATTACTTTATTTATTAGATGAACTTAATAACCCTTTAATTACATTAAAATCTATTGGACATCAATGATATTGAAGTTATGAATACTCTGACTTTCATAATATTGAATTTGATTCATATATAATCCCTTCAAACGAATTATCATCATTTAATTTTCGTTTATTAGATGTAGATAATCGAATTATTTTACCTATAAATAACCAAATTCGAATTATAGTTACAGCTACAGATGTTATTCATTCTTGAACTATCCCATCATTAGGTGTAAAAGTAGATGCTAACCCCGGCCGATTAAATCAAACAAATTTTTTTATTAATCGGCCAGGAATTTTTTATGGACAATGTTCTGAAATTTGTGGAGCAAATCATAGATTTATACCTATTGTAATTGAAAGAATTTCAATTAAAAATTTTATTGAATGAATTAATAATTATTCTTCATTAGATGACTGAATAGCAAGTATTGGTCTCTTAAACCATTTTATAGTAAATTAGCAATTACTTCTAATGATTATTTTATAAAGAATTAGTTAAACTTATAACATAAAAATGTCAAATTTAAATTATTACTTAGTAATATTCTTTTATTCCTCAAATAATACCTATTAATTGAATAATTTCTTTTTTTTTTTTTATTTGTATTTATATAATATTTAATATTATAAATTATTATATTTATTATAATAATTATAAAAATAAAAAAAATAATTATTTTTATAAAAAAAATTATTTTAATTGAAAATGATAAGAAATTTATTCTCAATTTTTGACCCAACAACTAATTTATTTAATTTACCTATTAATTGAATAAGAACCTTTTTAGGATTATTATTTTTACCTTATAAATTCTGATTTACCCCTAATCGTCATTTCTTAATTTGAAATTATATTTTAAATAAATTACATAATGAATTTAAAATTTTATTAAAAAATAATTATTTTAATGGATCAACTTTAATTTTTATTTCATTATTTTCATTTATTTTTTTTAATAATTTTTTAGGATTATTCCCATATATTTTTACCAGAACAAGTCATTTAACATTAACATTATCAATTTCAATACCACTATGATTAAGATTTATATTATATGGATGAATTAATAATTACCAACATATATTTATTCATATAATTCCACAAGGAACTCCCTCAATCTTAATACCATTTATAGTATTAATTGAAACTATTAGAAATATTATTCGGCCAGGAACTTTAGCCGTTCGTTTAACAGCAAATATAATTGCAGGACATTTATTAATAACTTTATTAAGAAGAACTGGACCTAATCTTTCATATTTATTTATTTTTATATTAATTTTTATCCAAATTTTATTATTAATTTTAGAATCTGCAGTAGCAATTATTCAATCTTATGTAATTACTATTTTAAGAACACTTTATTCTAGAGAAGTAAATTAAATCTAATGAAAAATAATTTTAACTATCACCCATACCATTTAGTAGATTATAGTCCATGACCTTTAACTGGAGCTATTGGAGTTTTAACTTTAGTAACAGGAATAGTAAAATGATTCCATAATTTTAATATAAATTTATTAATTTTAGGATATATTATTACCATTTTAACCATATTCCAATGATGACGAGACATTTGCCGAGAAGGAACATTTCAAGGAAAACATACAATCTTAGTCACAAAAGGACTTCGATGAGGAATAATTTTATTTATTGTATCTGAAATTTTTTTTTTTATTTCTTTTTTTTGAGCTTTTTTTCACAGAAGATTATCACCTAACATTGAAATTGGAGCTATTTGACCCCCTATTGGAATTTACCCATTTAATCCATTTCAAATTCCATTATTAAATACAATTATTTTAATTAGATCAGGAGTAACAATCACATGATCTCATCATGCATTAATAATAAATAATTATTCACAAATTAATCAAAGATTATTTCTAACAATTTTATTAGGAATCTATTTTACTATTCTACAAGCTTATGAATATTTAGAAGCACCATTTTCCATTGCAGATAGAATTTATGGATCAACATTTTTTATAGCAACAGGATTCCATGGTCTTCATGTAATTATTGGAACTATTTTTTTAACTGTATGTTTTATACGACAATTAAATAAACATTTCTCAAAAAACCACCATTTTGGATTTGAAGCAGCAGCTTGATATTGACATTTTGTAGATGTTGTTTGATTATTTTTATATATTTCTATTTATTGATGAGGAAATTAATTATTTATATAATATATTTAGTATATTTGACTTCCAATCAAAAAGTTTAATATTAATTTAATATAAATAATTATTTTAATAATAAATATTTCAATTTTAATTTTCTTAATTTCCAATATTATAATATTATTATCAATAATTTTATCAAAAAAATCATTTATAGATCGAGAAAAATGCTCACCATTTGAATGTGGATTTGACCCAAAATCATCAGCACGAATGCCATTTTCATTACATTTTTTTTTAATTACAGTAATTTTTTTAATTTTTGATATTGAAATTGCATTAATTTTCCCAATCATTTTAACATTTAAACTAACAAATATTTTTATTAATATAAAAATTAGATTTTTTTTTATTATTATTTTATTAATAGGTTTATACCATGAATGAAATCAAAATATATTAAATTGAACCAACTAGGATTATAGTTTAATTAAAACATTTAATTTGCAATTAAAAAATATTAATTTTATTAATTTATCTTAAAATAAGAAGCAAAAATTGCATTTAATTTCGACTTAAAAATTAGAGTAATTATACTCCTTATTTATTAATTGAAACCAAATTAGAGGTATATCACTGTTAATGATAAAATTGAATTATTAATTCCAATTAAAGAAATATAATTAAATTAAGCTGCTAACTTAATTTTTAGTGATTAAATTTCATTAATATTTCTTAATTTATATAGTTTAAAAAACATTACATTTTCATTGTAAAAATAAAAATTCTTTTTTTTATAAATTAACATTTAAAGATTAAATAATCTCCTTAATATCTTCAATATTAAACTCTAAATATAAGCTATTTAAATAATAAACACTTAAAATCAATAAATATATAATAATTATTATTCAAATAATAAATCTAAATAAATAAATTTTTAAATTATTTATATGAAAATACATATATAAAGATGAATAATTTTTTAAAATATAAATAATTCCTTGACCAGTATATATTTCTCTTCAACCTATATCAATAATTTTTAATAAATTTTGACTTAAATTTAAAAAAGAATAATTTAAACCATAAGTAGATAATCTAGGTATAAATCATATTAAACATAAAAAATTTCTTAAATTATAAACTAAAATAAACTTATTTATTCTATAAATATTTATATTTCTAATTATAAATCCTAATAAACCACCCATTAAACTCACATAAACAACTATTATTTTTAAATTAAAAGGTAAATAAATCATATAAGGATAATGAAAAATTATTCATCTTAAAAATCTTCCTCTAATTAATCTTATTATTAATAAAATAAATATTCTTTTTAATATAATATAATCCTCATCATATAAATTATAAACTCTTAATAAATTTAAATCATTAATTATAGTATATATTAATAAACGAATAGTATAATATATTGTTAAACCTGTAGAAACATAATAAAATAAAAAAACTAACATATTTAAATTTCTAAATCTAACTATTTCTAAAATTAAATCCTTCGAATAAAATCCAGCTAAAAAAGGAATACCACATAAAGCTATATTAGAAATATTTAAACATAAACAAGTTATAGGTAAAAATACTCTAATTCCCCCTATATAACGAATATCCTGAATATTATTTATTATATGAATAATTACACCAGCACATATAAATAACAAAGCTTTAAATATAGCATGAGTTAATAAATGAAAAAAAGCTAAATCAGGAAATCCTATTCTTAAAATTCTTATTATTAAACCTAATTGTCTTAAAGTAGATAAAGCAATAATTTTCTTTAAATCATATTCATAATTAGCAGAAATACCCGCTATAAATATAGTTAATATACCTAATAATAATAAAATTTTAATAAAAAAAACTTTTATAATTAATAAATTAAAACGAATTAATAAATAAACACCTGCAGTTACTAAAGTAGAAGAATGAACCAAAGCTGAAACTGGTGTAGGAGCTGCTATAGCAGCAGGTAATCAAGATCTAAAAGGAATTTGAGCACTTTTAGTTATAGCCGCTATAATAATCATAATTGAAATATAAATTATAATTAAATCATTTTTTATAAAATCCATATAAAAAACATAATTTCATCTACCATAATTTAATATTCAAGAAATAACCATTAAAATTAAAACATCCCCAATTCGATTAGATAAAGCAGTTAATATACCAGCATTATAAGATTTTACATTTTGATAATAAATAACTAAACAATAAGAAACTAAACCCAATCCATCCCAACCTAATAAAATTCTAATAATATTAGGACTAATAATTAATAAAATTATAGAAAATAAAAATAATATAACTAAAATAATAAAACGAAATAAATTTAACTCAGATCTCATATATCTTTTTCTATAATAAATAACAACAGAAGAAATTATTATAACAAATATTATAAATAATAAAGATATTCAATCTAATAAAATAGATATAATAATTCTAACAGAATTAAAAGAAATCAACTCTAATTCAAAAAAAATTACTATATTATTCATAATAAAATAAATTATAAAAATAAAACTTATTAATCTAAAAAAAAATAAAAAAAAACATATATAAAAACAAATATTTTTATTAATAATTTAAAATGATTATATCATATTTTTGACACCACAAATCAATATTTTTTTTTAAATTATTTAAATTTATTAATTAATTATAAAATATTCAACTTTTAAAATTATTAAATTTAAAGGTAATCAATGTAATATTAATAACAAATATTCTCGAGAAACTCCTCTATAAAATCTATATAATCCTTGGTAAAAATTTCCATGTTGAATGTAAGAATATAAATATAATCTATAACCAGCACTAAAAAAAGAAATTAATCTTAATATAATTATAGATAACCAAGATCAACCAATTAATCTATTAATCAAAGTAATTTCACCTAATAAATTCAAAGAAGGTGGAGCTGATATATTAGAGGATATTAACAAAAATCATCATAATCTTAAAGAAGGTATAAAATTTATTATCCCCTTATTAATAAATAATCTTCGACTATGTAAACGTTCATAATTAATATTAGCAAGACAAAATATTCCCGATGAACATAAACCATGACCAATTATTATAATATAAGAACCAAAATAACCTCAATAATTTATAACTATAATCCCACCAATTACAATTCTTATATGAGAAACTGAAGAATAAGCAATTAAAGATTTAATATCTACTTGACAAAAACATTTTAATCTAATATAAAAACCCCCTAATAATCTAATAATTAATCAAATATAATTTAACTTTATATTAATTTCCTGTAAAAAAACTAAAACACGTAATAAACCATAACCCCCTAATTTTAATATAATACCAGCTAAAATTATAGACCCAGAAACTGGAGCTTCAACATGAGCTTTAGGTAATCATAAATGAACAAAATATATAGGTATTTTTACTAAAAAAGCTAAAATTATACAAAAATATAGTAAAATAAAATTTATATTAAAAAACTTTAAAAAATAAATTATTATTCTACAAATTTCATTATATAAATAAAAAATACCAATTAATAAAGGTAAAGAAACAAATAAAGTATAAAATATTAAATATATACCAGCCTGAATTCGTTCAGGTTGATAACCTCAACCAATAATCAATAATAAAGTAGGAATCAATCTACCCTCAAAAAATATATAAAATATAAACAAATTTATAACTCTAAAAGTTAAAAATAATAAAATTAATAAAAATAAAACATTTAATAAAAAAAAATTAATATAATATTTAACTTTAAATAAATTTTCTCTAGATATAATTATTAAACAACAAATTCAAATTCTTAATAAAATTAAACCAAAAGAAATTAAATCACAAGAAAATATATAACTTAAATTATTAAAACTAATATAATTAATATATAAATTTATAAATAAAAATATTAATAATAATAATAATATTTGAACCATTCAAAATATATTATTCATAAAACATAAAGGAATTATAAAAATTATATAAAATAAAAATTTTATCATAATTAAATTTATAATAAATTAAATCTTTGAAAATAATCATTACCGTGAGTTCGAATTATAGAAACTAAAATAGATAACCCTAAAGAACCCTCACAAACAGAAAAAACTAAAAATAATATTAATATATATATATCATAATCAATAAATATTAAAAATACTAATAAAAAAAAAAAAATTCTCAAAACAATAAACTCTAATCTTAATAAAATAATTAATAAATGTTTATTTTTAGAAACAAAAATTAAATTACCAATAAAAAATATTAAAATAAAAATAATTCATATATTTATAATTATCATTAATAATGTTTTTATAGTTTAATTAAAAACATTGGTCTTGTAAATCAAAATTAAGAATTTTATCTTTAAAAACTCAAAAAAAAAGGAATACCTTTATCTATAATCCCCAAAATTATTATTTTTAATTAAACTATTTTATGAATAATGATAAAACTAACCATATCTTCTATTATAATTTTAATATCAATAATAATATATTTTTTAAATCACCCATTATCAATAGGATTTATAATTTTAATTCAAACTTTATTAATTTGCTTACTATCAGGAATATTTATTAAAACATATTGATTCTCTTATATTTTATTTTTAACTTTTTTAGGAGGATTATTAGTATTATTTATTTACGTAGCTAGAATTGCATCAAATGAAATATTTTTTATATCAAATAATTTTAAAAAAATATTAATTATATTTATTTTTACATTAATTTTTATTCAATTTTTATTTCATAAAAACTTAAATTGAATAAACATAAATAATAATTCAGAAATAAATAATTTCATTAAATTTATATTTTTTAATAATGAAAATAAAATTAATTTAAATAAATTATATAATAATTATTCATCAATATTAACAATATTATTAATTATTTATTTATTTATCACTCTAATTGCAATTGTTAAAATTACTAATATTTTTTATGGTCCATTACGAATATTTTTTAATTAATGTTAAATAAATTTAAACCCATGCGAAAACATCACCCAATTATTAAAATTATTAATAGATCCTTAATTGACTTACCCACCCCATCTAATATTTCAACATGATGAAATTTTGGATCTTTACTTGCTTTATGTTTAATAATTCAAATTTTAACAGGATTATTTTTAACAATATATTATACAGCTAATATTGAAATAGCTTTTTATAGAGTAAATTATATTTGCCGAAATGTTAATTATGGTTGATTAATTCGAACTATTCATGCTAATGGAGCATCTTTTTTTTTTATTTGTATTTATATCCATATTGGACGAGGAATTTATTACGAATCATTTAATTTAAAATTTACATGATTTATCGGAGTATTAATTCTATTTATATTAATAGCAACAGCATTTATAGGTTATGTATTACCATGAGGACAAATATCATTTTGAGGTGCTACAGTAATTACTAATTTATTATCAGCAATTCCTTATTTAGGAAATATATTAGTAAATTGAATTTGAGGGGGGTTTGCAGTTGATAATGCAACCTTAACTCGATTTTATACATTTCATTTTTTATTACCTTTTATTATTATAATATTAACTATAATTCATTTATTATTTCTTCATCAAACCGGATCTAATAACCCTTTAGGTTTAAATAGAAACTTAGATAAAATTCCATTTCATCCATTCTTTACTTATAAAGATTTAATTGGATTTATTATTTTAATTCTTATATTAACAATATTAACATTAATTAACCCATATTTATTAGGTGATCCTGATAATTTTACACCAGCAAACCCATTAGTTACACCTATTCATATTCAACCTGAATGATACTTTTTATTCGCATACGCTATTCTTCGATCAATCCCTAATAAATTAGGAGGTGTAATTGCACTAATTATATCAATTTTAATTTTAATTATTCTACCTTTAACATTTAACAAAAAAATACAAGGATTACAATTTTATCCAATCAATCAAACCCTATTTTGATTTTTTATTATTATAATTATATTATTAACTTGAATTGGAGCTCGCCCAGTAGAAACTCCATATATTATTACAGGACAAATTTTAACAATCCTTTATTTTAGTTATTTTATTATTAACCCATTAATAAGAAAATATTGAGATAAATTAATCTTTAAAAATAATTAAATTATTTTATTTATTTTATTAAATTTATAACATTATTATAAATTCATAATTAAAATTTATAAATAATTAATGAGCTTGTAAAAGCATTTGTTTTGAAAACTTAAGAAAGAATAATTATTCTATTAATTTAATTATACTAAAAATAATCATTAAAAAAAAAATTTAAAACCTAAAAAAAATAATAAAAAATTTAATGAAATAGGTAAATATCTTTTTCAAGCTAAATATATTAATTTATCATAACGATAACGAGGTAAAGTCCCACGAACTCAAATAAATAAAAAAGAAATTAATCTTAATTTTAAATAAAAAAAAAATCTTAAATCATAACCTCCTATATACATAATTACAAATAATAATCTCATAAATAAAATTCTAGAATATTCAGCTAAAAAAATTAAAGCAAACCCCCCTCTTCTATATTCAATATTAAACCCTGAAACTAATTCTCTTTCACCTTCAGCAAAATCAAAAGGAGTTCGATTAGTTTCAGCTAATATCGAAGAAATTCATATTAAAGATAAAGGAATTATAAAAAATAATATTCAAATTATTTTTTGAAAAAAATAAAATATTATTAAATTGAAATCTATAATTAAAATAATTCTAGATATTAAAATTAAAGCTATTCTTACTTCATAAGAAATTGTTTGAGCTACCGCCCGTAACCCCCCTAATAATGAATAATTAGAATTAGAAGATCAACCAGCAATTATAACTGTATAAACCCCTATACTAGTACAACATAAAAAAAATAAAATCCCTAAATTAAATCTAATCATATTAAAATAATAAGGAATTAATATTCAAATAAATAAAGATAAAATAAATCTTATAACAGGAGAAAAATAATAACAATAATAATTAGAAAAATTAGGATAAGTAGATTCTTTAGTAAATAATTTAATTGCATCAGAAAAAGGTTGTAAAATACCCATAAAACCAACCTTATTGGGCCCCTTACGAATTTGAATATAACCTAAAACCTTCCGTTCTAATAAAACTAAAAAAGCAACCCCAATTAAAACCCCTAAAATTATAATAATAATACCAATAATAATTATATATAAATCAATTAATATCATTACTATATATATAATTTAATTATATATTAATGATTTCTAAAACCATTACATTTTTCTGCCAAAATAGCTAAAAATATAATTTTAACTATTAATAAAATTCAAAAATATTCAATTTAATTGTAATATTTAATCCTTTCGTACTAAAATATTAAAATTTTTAAAAGATAGAAACCAACCTGGCTTACACCGGTTTGAACTCAGATCATGTAAGATTTTAATGATCGAACAGATCAAAAATTTTAAACTTTTGCATTTAAATTTTATCTTAATCCAACATCGAGGTCGCAAACTCTTTTTTTTATAAGTACTAAAAAAAAAAATTACGCTGTTATCCCTAAGGTAATTTTTTCTTATAATCAATAATAATGGATCAATAATTCATAAATTAATGATTAATTTAAAAAAAAGTTTTATTAATTTTTTCATCACCCCAATAAAATAATTAACTTAAATTTAAATTAATTTAATTAAATTATAATTTAAAATAAAATAAATATAAAACTCTATAGGGTCTTCTCGTCTTTTTAAATTATTTTAACTTTTTAAATAAAAAATTAAATTCAATTATATATTATAGAGACAATATATATTTCATCCAATCTTTCATACAAGTCACCAATTAAGAGACTATTGATTATGCTACCTTTGTACAGTCAATATACTGCAGCCCTTTAATAAATATCAGTGGGCAGATTAGACTTTAAATTATTAAACAAAAAGACATGTTTTTGATAAACAGGTGAATATAAATTTTTGTCGAATTCCTTTAAAATAATTAATCATAAAATTTAAATTCTAATTATTAAAAATATTTATATACTAATTTTATCATTATAACTAAATATAATTTATTAATAAATATTTTTTAATAAAATATTAAATTATTAATTAAATTTTTAAATTTAATGAAATTATTTATAATAAATTAAAATTTATTAACAATATAAATTATAAAAATTTCAATTTAAAAATAATTAATTATAAAAATTTAATTTAAAGCTTATCCCCTAAAGTATTAAATTAAATTATAAAAATTAATTAATTTATTTAATAAATTTTTAATTTAATTAAAAATTAAATTTTTTTCTTAAAAAACTAGATATATTTAAAAACGAATAACATTTCATTTCTAATTAACTATTTAAAATATTTATGAAACAATAAATTTTATAATTAATTAACTCTTTTAAATTCGAGAAATTTAACACATAAAAAGATTTTAATAAACTCTGATACACAAGATACAATAAATTAAATTTACTTTTTAAAAAATTTATTTTAAATTTATTTCAAACTTCTTTTACAATACTTATAAACTATAAAATTTCAAATTTTTTCTATTAAAAATACTTTAACCCCCATTAAATATTTTAATATTAAAATTTCTTTTATTAATTATATTTATTTATTAATTTTAACCCCACAAATCAATTATTTAATTATAATATCTTTTCAATGTAAATGAAACACTTTATCAAGCTCTAATTTGATCTTTCTAGAAACACTTTCCAGTACCTCTACTTTGTTACGACTTATTTCAATTTATAAATGAAAGCGACGGGCAATATGTACATAATTTAATATTTAATCATTTTAAAAATTTAAATAAAATTACATTTAAATCCAATTTCATTTAATTTTTACAAATTTAAATCCAATTAAATAAATTTATTGTAATCCATTATATTCTTAATTATAATCTGCATCTTGATCTGATTTAATTTAAATTAAAAATTCTTAAATATTAATATTATTAAAAAATATTTTTTTAACAACGATATACAAAATAATAAAATAAGTAAATTTATTCGTGGAATATCAATTATTAAACAGATTCCTCTAAATGAACTAAAATACCGCCAAATTATTTAAGTTTCAATAAATAATTATCTACTATTTAAGTATTATTAATTTAAATTTTAATAATAGGGTATCTAATCCTAGTTTTTTATAAAATTTATTAAATCATAATTAAAAAATAATTATTTATTAAATTAAAATTTCACCTTAAAATTTAAAATTTAAATTATTAAATAAATTAATTATTAACACATAAAAAAAAAATTCAAATTAACTTTTGTATAACCGCAACTGCTGGCACAAAATTAGTTATTAATTTTAATATTACTAAATCTTAATTCCTTAAATTTTTAAAATTAATTACTACAAAAATATTAAATATTATTTAAATAATCAATAATTAACACTAAAATTTATATGTAAAATAAATTTAAAATAAATTTTATAAACCATAAAAAATTTATTTATTCGTTAAATTTTCAACATAGATTTTTTTTTTTTTTTTTTATATTAAAATATTTAATAGAAATTATTAAACAATAAATAATTTCTTTTTCTTTTTCTTTATAATATTTATTTTAAAAATTAAACTTGCTATTTGAATTTTTAAAATTTAATAAATTATATTATATATAAATAATTTATATTAATATATCTATAATTTATATATATATATATATATTAATATATTAAATTTTTAATATAATAATAATAATTTTAAAATAAATTATTAATAATTTATTTAGTTGAACCATTCTTAATAATTATTCAATATAAATAATAAATTAAAAA